AGCATTTGACTACGTACCACTAAAGGATTTAATCGCAAACTTGACAGATAACCCAGAAACTCTAAATTATCTTTAAATAATGAATTTATATTGACCTTTTGCGGTTGAAACCATATGGAAAAATAACATTGCCATAAATTAACAAAAAAATATTTCCATTTATTCATCAGAAGCGGCGTATCCTTTGTTGCCAGAATGCATTTTCCGTGATATCTAACATAATGTATGAAAGGATCCTTGAGCAACCCTAGGATCGCCGGAAAATTATTAACAAAGACTTTTAAAAAATGTTGTATTTTTCCATAGAATAAAATTCGCTCAAAAAGGACTTCATAAGATGTCGATCGTAAATGAGAAGACCGCTTGCGTAGAAAAAAAAAGATGGATTCGTATTCACATACGTGAGAATTATATAAGAACAAGAAAAATATTGGATTCAAAATTGATTTTTTTTTTTTATAAAAATTATTCCAATTGCAATACTCGTATAGACAGAACCGAAAAAGATGCAAATAAGAGGCATCTTTTACCCGGTAACGTAGGGTTTGAACCAAGATTTCTAGATGGATGGGATAAGGTATTAGTACATCCAACACATAATTAAAATGTGATAATTTATCTTCTAAAAAGGGAAATATTGAATGAATTGATTGTAAATTATAAGATTTTTTTAATTTTTTTCCTTCGAAAGAGGATCCTAATCTTAGATAAAATGGAATTTCTACAATCACTGCAAATAAAACAGATATCATTTGATAATAGAAAAGATTGGTATGCCCCAAAAAGGGATTTTGGATCAAATCCTTAGTGGGAATAATCAAACGATTCTGTTCAGACATCCGCAAAATTAAGCGTTTCACAATTAGTGAACTATATCTTTTGTCAGAATCCGCTTTTTCCAAGAAAATGTAGCGATTTCTATTTGATCTATTTAAACCATGATCATAAGCAAGTACATAAATATACTCCCGAAAAAAAAGTGGATATAGAAAACTTTGTTGCCGAGCCCCATCGAACTCTAAATATCCTTTAAATTTATCCATTTGGATTGAAATTCAATTTGAACTGAAAGTAAAGTCTTTATTTTATTGAGTTCTGAAATGACACATAGTGCGATACGGTCAAAATGAGGTATTAGACTACGAAAGCAATAGATACCTCATAAACAGGTAGACTGCTAACCGGATTCTCTATCTTTAATAGGTTTCTGTTCGTTATATTATAGAATAACAAAACAAAATGATTAGAAATCCTTTATTTTTTTAACCTAATCGCTCTTTTGATTTTGGAAATATATATTTTTATATCAATATACTGCTTCTTTTACACATCCATCTCCAACCTAACCCCAAGCGGACTAGGTAAAAAAATAATTAGGACTCATGAAAAAATTGATAATAACACGCAAGAAAAAAATTCCTTCCCATACCCGTATTAGGCACTAATCTATTTTTAACATTTAATTAGATCGGGTAATTTTTCAAATTACGAATGGAAGCTCGTTTCTTTTTTTTCCTGGAATCAGGAAAACTGGTTTTTTATACATCCATTTATATTTATTAACTCGACCCAAATAGGAATTCTTTTTTTTTTTTCGACACCGAAAACAAGGTTGTACCGATCAGGAAAGCAAAAAAAAATGTTATCCGAATTCTCCCTTGATACGACATGCTATTTTTTCCATTCATTCCTTTCAGGATCAGTCGTGGTCTTACAAACTCTACCGTAGATCTGTACGAATCCTTTTCTTCATACAAATGTGTAAAAGATGCTAGTCGCACTTAAAAGCCGAGTACTCTACCGTTGAGTTAGCAACCCCCAAAAAAAAGAAAGTACTGCAAATATGTAGATACAACCAGAATAAAAAAAAATAAAAATCCAGTCATGTGTGCGTCCGGGATAAATAGATCTATTTCTCTATGAGAGAATTATATTTGGTCGATACACTGTTGTCAATATGATTGTTAATTTTTAATATAGCGAAAAAAAAAAAAAAAATAAAAAAGCTTAACCCCTTGGTTTGTTAGTTCATACAATGAATGAAAACTAAGTCAGCTAGGGTAATCTCAAATCTTTTTATACTTTTTTAGACCCAACTTTTATGGCCTTTAATTTTTTATGAATAATGAATAAATTATTCATATAATAATATATATATATTAGTTTTATTCAGAATTAATATATTATTTTATATACAGTTACAGTATTATTTTCATAAAGTTGTTTATGATTATAAAACATAGTAGTTGTTAGCAGGGTATTTTTTAATATTAGTACCTTAGTAGGAATACCAATAATAAATTTAAATAAAAAAAAAAAAGATGGTGTAAGCGAAAGAGGAGGAAAGAAAAGAGTAGATAAAATTTGATACCAAGCTATATATGAGTCTTTCACATCCTCTTTTTTATGTTTCATTAATTCAATTTCGTTTTATTAAGACTTAATTATGTAAAAATCCCCGCCTTCTTTGAAATATCATGAACTGTTCTTGTTGGTTGAGCCCCCTTTTTAAGGAAATCGAGAATAGCAGGAAGATTTAAATAAGTTTGATTAGTTATCGGATCATAAAAACCCACTTTACGAAGATCTCTTCCTTCTCTTCGGGATCGAACATCAATTGCAACGATTCGATAAACGGCTCATTGGGATAGATGTATATGAATAATACCCCCCCCTAGAAACGTATAAGAGGTTTTGGCCTCATACGGCTCGAGAAAAAATTCAATGAGTATAAGTTAACTCTCTGTATAAAATACACATATTAAATAGATTAATAAAAACATTAAATCAATTAGCCAGTATTGAAACCCTAAATAGTTTTTTTCCATAAAAAGCATTCGTAACATTAGTACTCTCGTAACTCAAGTTAAATAACTCTAAAATATCTCAACAGAGAATACTTAAGTACTCTTTTTATTGAGTAGTCTCTAACCCTTTTTTGTTTGTCTCATTTTTTAGAATCAATTTTGATTCTTCATTCTGATCTAGCTGTTCAAACAATTTAAAACTGGATTTCCTTGTTTCAGGATTCTTTATCCTTACTTTGAATCTTTGGGTTTAGACATGACTTCGGTGATCTTGAATCGTTTTATTAAAAAGGGCAGCAACAAGCCCCTTATTTTGTTTATGATTTCTTTTATTTCTATCAAAGAATCATACAAACGCTTGATTCACGCATGATAGAATAGACTTTTGATTCAAAGAATTTTACAATTTGAATAAAATTTACTTTTGCATTGTAAAATTGCTTGAAAGGGCTTTTTTCAATATAAAAAAACTTACGAAGTTGTTCCAACTTATTGATTCGCACTAACCCTAGATCCTTACTCCTGCGAAAGGAATAAAACTTTCTATTCTCCTCGAGCTCCATCCTGTACTCTTTTTTATATTCCAAAAAAGTGTAGCACTCTAGTAAAATAGAACACAAAATGTCGAGCCAAGAGCACCTATATTCCTATATAAAAAGTGGCGGATCAAAAAATCCACAGCAGATCATGTCCTTCAATTCAAGTCGCACGTTGCTTTCTACCACATCGTTTTAAACGAAGTTTTACCATAACATTCCTCTAGTTTGTGTAATTGATTCAATTATGGAATCATGAATAGTCATAGTTCAGTCAGTATATCGTAATCTATACTTTTTCTTTCTCTATGAATGGAATAGTGAATTTACGCGTAAAAGGTTCGGTCAGAATTCAAATGAATCCCATATTAGATTGTATATATGTAATATCAAATTTGAATATAAATATATATTTATATATATAAATATATATATTTTTTTTATTCAAACTCTTAGAATCTAAGGTTCTACCTTACTTACCCGCATCACACACAAATAAAAAAGCAAATATATATTTTTTTTATTCGGTTGAAATGATGAAAAATAAGTTGATTATTCTTTTCATTTCAATATTTTATTCTTAAAATATATTGTATTTTTAAACAGAAAGAGAAAGATGGTGTACAAAGACAATAGAAGATTTATTACGTAATGACTGTACTCTGGGACGGAAGGATTCGAACCTCCGAATAGCGGGACCAAAACCCGTTGCCTTACCGCTTGGCTACGCCCCATTTCGATTTTTATTCAAGACTACTAAAAGAGTAATATTGCTATTGGTTGTTCGTCAATTCAATTTCAGCCTAAATTAAATATATATTACATTGGTGCTAGAGTTTTGCCACGTGGAGATAGCAAATCAAACTGACTTTATTGATCATTACATAGAATTCAATTAAGATATTGTATGAAAATATTATTTCTTTAATTCTCATAAGAGAATTAAAGGATTTTTGATTGAGTAAGTTCAACAAAGTCTTTTTAGACTATCTTTCTTTATTTTTTCCTTATATAAAAAATATATTAATAACTCAATCAAAATTAAATTATCCACAAGAACACAAATTTTTGTTATGCTTAATATATTTAATTTGATCTGTATTTGTTTTAATTCTGCCCTTTTTTCAAGCACTTTTTTAGTCGCCAAATTGCCGGAGGCCTACGCCTTTTTGAATCCAATCGTAGATGTTATGCCCGTAATACCTCTTTTCTTTCTTCTCTTAGCCTTTGTTTGGCAAGCAGCTGTAAGTTTTCGATGAAATTCTTAATACTGTCTTAGAAAAATTAACAATTTTTATTCTTACAACAATTCAAAAGATCAAAAAAATATTGACGTATGAACGAACTCTCAATTCAAACATTGAATTTTTTTGGTAGCCATACTAAATCTGGATCATTCTATTTCCTAAATTTTATCCTCTTTTCCCTAAATTAAAGAACCTAATTAGATTCGAGCTCACAAAAAACATATCTAGATGTTGGTATGCAAATCTGTTTGAATATGAAAGACTCGACTATTATCTTATTACAAATTACTTTATGAAACCTTTTTTTATTTTTTTTTAGAAAAAAATAAATCACTTGATTTTTTGGTATCAAAACGAGATATTTGGTATAAAAATAGAGAATCTATTCTCTTTTTTTTTTTGAAAAAAAAAAGTAAGATCTTGGAGATTGTGTAATGCTTACTCTCAAACTTTTTGTATACACTGTAGTTATATTCTTTGTTTCTCTATTCATATTTGGATTCCTATCTAATGATCCAGGACGTAATCCGGGACGTGAAGAATAAAAAAGAAACGTTTTTTATTGCTTTAGTTAATTAGTGGAAATGCTCCAATTTTATTAGTATTTTATCTATTACACATCATCAAAAGGAGAAAGGGAAAGAGAGGGATTCGAACCCTCGGTACGATTAACTCGTACAATGGATTAGCAATCCAACGCTTTAGTCCACTCAGCCATCTCTCCTAATCGAAAAGGGATACTTATTAGGTTCCATTATAAAAAAAGGCTTTAAAAAACCTTCTACACTTTATTCTTAAAAAGCTTTCTTTTTTTGTATAGATTATTCTTTATATTATATATATTTTTTCATTTTCTATATTTTATTATATATTATATATATAATTTCTTTTTATTATATAAATATATTTATCATCTATTTATATATATAATATATTACTATTATATAACTTTATATAGAATTATATAACTTTCTCAGTAATTCTATTTACATAAAAAATTTAGATAAAGGTTAGATAAATAAAAGGCTCGAACTCCAAAGATAAATAAATAAAACCACAATAATAAAAATATAGAATCCTCTTTTTATTTTGTCTCGTCCAAACACAAGTAAAAGATCTTTTTATTTTAATAGCCTGGCCTGGTCAGTCCCCAGCCGGGCCTTTTTTGTTAAAGTTAAAAGACTAATACAATGCAGTTTTAGAAAAAGATATAAAAAAATGTAATCCGCTTTACTAATTTTATTAAGTCTACGCTATAATTTTATAATTTTTTTAAGATCTTTTTTATTACACCCCCGATTACTTTGTTCGACAAAAGGTCAATTTATATGCAATAATTGCATTGTAGCGGGTATAGTTTAGTGGTAAAAGTGTGATTCGTTCCTTTAATCCCTTTAATAGTTAAAGGGTCTCTCGGTTTGATTCATCTTCCGATCAAAAACTTTATTTCTTAAAAGGATTTAGTCCTTTACCTTTCAATGAAAAATTCAAGGAAGATTATAGATTCTCGTAATTTGTATCCAAAGACTCTAATCAATTGTAAATTTGGATTTTGAAATTACGAAACATAATTTTTGAATTGGATGACTATTTACAATTCAATAAGTATAACAAGAGGATCCATGGATAAAGCTATAAAAGTTTATTTCTAATCGTAACTAAATCTTCAGTTCTATTCATTGTTTGGTATAAAAAAAATTGAAGCAAAATAGCTATTAAACGATAACTTTGGTTTACTAAAGACATCGACATATTATATTGTTTTAGCTCGGTGGAAACAAAATACTTTTCCTAAGGATTCCGTTAAATAGAAATAAAGAACGAAGTAACTATAAAGATTGTTAGAGTTCTACTTTTCTATCTTCTAGAAGGATCATCTATAAAGCAAAATTTTCTGTGAAAGCACCCAGACGGAAAAAAGCTAACATAGATGTTATGGGTCGAATTTTGATTTTGATTTCGTCGTATTTTATTTGGTAATTTATCCATACATCATAAAGGAGCCGAATGAAACCAAAGTTTCATGTTCGGTTTTGAATTAGAGGCGTTAAAAATATAAAAATGATCAATCGACGTCGACTAAAACCCTTAGCCTTCCAAGCTAACGATGCGGGTTCGATTCCCGCTACCCGCTCTAAATTCTAAATTGCCCCCTTCCCCTTTTATTAGAGACAATTTTATGTATTAGAATTGTCTAATAGCAATTGTGTATTGAATTCACTTCAATACACAATTGCTAAAAAGATTTCGCACCTTTTTTTTTACAACTGTAAGGTCAAAAAAGCGAAAAGCGTCCATTGTCTAATGGATAGGACATAGGTCTTCTAAACCTTTGGTATAGGTTCAAATCCTATTGGACGCAATATCAATATAGATATAAATATATTGATATTTATCTATTATTTCCATTTATATATATATTATAATATATTTTTATTCTATTTAGAAAAAAAAAATAAGAAAGAATATAGAATAAGAAATAAATTCTGAATGCTTTAAGATTTAATATTAAACAGATATTATATTAATTATATATTTCTTTCTATTATATATATACTTAATACTTAGATATAGTTCTATTTATAGAAAAAAAAAATTAAATTAAAGAATAAAATTGACTAAAGAAAAAAGAGAATGATCCATTTACATTTCCTTTTTTATACTTTCTCCTGAAGTAGAAAACGTTCCAGTTGTTCTTGAATACCTTCTTTCAACAAGCTTTCTGCTTCAGCGGTTAATGTCTTGGTAGAGGATATGATTTCTTGGAACTGAGGTTTATTCATTTTTAAGTAAGCGCGTAACTGAACGAGAAATTTTCTTACTTGTCCAATTTCTAATCCATCCAGATAACCATTTGTTCCGGTATAAATGGTCATTATCTGTTCTTCCACTGTGAGAGGGGCTGATTGG